TGGGTTGAGAGTGTGGGTATGTAGTTTAAGTGCTATGTCAGTATTGTGGAGGCCAATTAGTAACCATAAAATAAAAATTAAAATTTCTAGTTCGTTAAGCCTGGTTTTTTGTAAAATTTTGTGATTTTTTGCATTGTTGGTTGATTGGGAGATGGTTGGAAGTGGCCTAGTTTAATTCTTAAGAAAATTGGGTGGGGGCGGGTCTAGCCCGCCAAAAGAGAAATGATTTTTTAAGTGCTATGTCAGTATTGTGGAGGCCAATTAGTAACCATAAAATAAAAATTAAAATTTCTAGTTCGTTAAGCCTGGTTTTTTGTAAAATTTTGTGATTTTTTGCATTGTTGGTTGATTGGGAGATGGTTGGAAGTGGCCTAGTTTAATTCTTAAGAAAATTGGGTGGGGGCGGGTCTAGCCCTCCAAAAGAAAAATGATTTTTTAAGTGCTATGTCAGTATTGTGGAGGCCAATTAGTAACCGATAAATAAAAATGAAAATTTCAAGTTCATTAAGCCTGGATTTTTGTAAAATTATGGGAGTTTGTTGCATTGCTGGTTGATCGGCAGATGGTTGGAAGTGGCCTAGCTTAATTCTTAAGAGAATTGGGTGGGGGCGGGTCTAGCCCGCCAAAAGAGAAATAGAATTTTTGGATCAGGAGCTACGTCAGTATTGTAGAGACCAATTAGTAACCGTTAACGTAAGCGTAAGCGTCTGCGTTCGCGTAACCGTTTGTGTATGCGTATGCGTCTGCGTATGCCTATGTGTATGCGTAAGAGTATGCGTATGCGTATGCGTATGCGTATGCGTATGCGTATGCGTATGCGTATGCGTATGCGTATGCGTATGCGTATGCGTATGCGTATGCGTATGCGTATCCGTATGCGTATGCGTATGTGTATGCGTATGCGTATGCGTATGCGTATGCGTATGCGTATGCGTATGCGTATGCGTATGCGTATGCGTATGCGTATGCGTATGCGTATGCGTATGCGTACGCGTATGCGTATTGGTGTTGGTGTTGGTGTTGGTGTTGGTATTATGTCCTGTGTCCATTGACTTAATGTCCACGCAGGATAGGCGTAGTGTAATCCAGTAATTCACGTGCTATTAGTCATGTCCTTAGTGCATGAACAGAATGTCCCGGCTCATAATTATGAGGGCGGAGGAGGTACATCGAGGTGCTCGTCTACTATTTTAGGTTTGATTTATGGCCCACCGCGGCCATGGTGAGTCCAAGCATACCCCGAAAAAATAAAGATACCAAATCCCTGACACCACAGTTATGGGTGACCATGGGCTGATTAGTCATTAGTCCATCGAGATGTCTTATTTAAGAGGAACGTATGGGCGATTCTAAAGGCCATGGCCCTGAAGTAAGAACCAGATGTCAGTTATAGTTTCAGTCTAGCGACCCCCAAGTGATATGGGCTCAGAGCGAGAAGAGGGATCCGAATTGGGCGGGTTGCTGGTTTCACGGAGGATGGTAGATTAAGGGACCCCTGGGGGAAGGGGATAGTCATGTTTTGGTGGTTTGTATGTCAGTTTGGGTGTTATGGTCTATGTACGATTATGGATTAATATGTCCTATGTACGATTATGGATTTCATGTACTCGTGAATATTCATGTTGTTAGTAATTTCGGGTTGATTAAGTATGTAATGTCTTATGTACGATAAGGATTTTATGTATTACTAGATATGCATGGGGATGATAGTTTAATGTACGATTAAACATAGAATGTACTATGTACTATTATGAATTATATGTACTGTACCATTATTAATGGGGAGATACATTAATGCACGAAGTACATAGCGGCGTACGTGTGCGCGTCTTTGAGGTGGGTGCAAGTATGAGTTGCAGAGAGTAGTTTAAGAAGAATTTCAGCTTTGGGTGCTGATGGTGGGACTTTAGGTCTCCTCTTTGATGTCCTAGGAAGGGTTGAGCTTCATTTCTGGTTTACAAGACCAGGGTAATTTTTATACTACAAGGACCTTCATTTGAGTAATTTGTTCTCGATTAAACTGCAGGTTGGTATGAGAATTAGGATTAGAAAGAAGTAGAGAAATGATGCCAATTGGCCGATAATGATGAATGGGTGTTCTACAGGTTGTCCTCCGATTCATGTGAGTGTGAGTAGGTCGGCTACGAGAATTCAGAAGAGGGTTTGACTAATTGGTCGGAATATCATGCTTCGTTGTTTTGATGTGTGGAGGAGAGGTATGATTGCTAGGATGGCAATTGACAGGACAAGGGCTAATACACCGCCTAGTTTATTAGGGATAGAGCGGAGAATAGCGTAGGCAAATAGGAAGTATCATTCCGGTTTGATGTGTGGTGGTGTATTGAGCGGATTGGCGGGGGTGTAGTTATCTGGGTCTCCTAGGAGGTCTGGGGAGAATAGGACTAGGGTAAGAAGGAGAGTAGTTAGGAGTAGAAAACCAAGGGCGTCTTTAACTGTGTAATAGGGGTGGAATGGGATTTTGTCTGCGTCTGAAATAATCCCTGTGGGGTTATTTGAACCTGTTTCGTGGAGGAAGAGTAAATGGACTATGACTAGGGCGGCAATGATGAAAGGTAGGATAAAGTGGAAAGCAAAGAATCGGGTTAGGGTGGCTTTATCTACTGAAAAGCCTCCTCAGATCCATTGGACGAGATCGGTGCCGATGTATGGGATTGCAGATAAGAGGTTTGTGATTACAGTTGCTCCTCAGAAAGATATTTGTCCTCATGGTAAAACGTAGCCCATGAAGGCAGTTGCTATAACTGCGAACAGTAGTAGGATTCCGATGTTTCATGTTTCTGAGTAGGTATAGGAGCCATAGTAAATGCCTCGACCTACGTGTAGAAATAGGCAGATGAAAAATATGGATGCGCCGTTGGCGTGTAAGTAACGGATAATTCAGCCGTAGTTTACATCTCGACAGATGTGGGTGACTGATGAAAATGCGGTTAGTGTGTCTGATGTGTAGTGTATGGCTAGGAATAGGCCGGTGATAATTTGGATGACTAGGCATAGGCCTAGTAGGGATCCGAAGTTTCATCATGCGGAGATGTTTGAGGGGGTTGGTAGGTCAATGAGAGAGTGGTTTACAATTTTTATTAGGGGGTGGTTTTTTCGAATGTTGGTCATTAGGTTCTTGTAGTTGAACTACAACGGTGGTTTTTCATGCCATTGGTCATGGTTAAAGTCCATGCAGGAATTATGACATACTATGTGTTATTATTAAGCATGTTATTTGTTGCAGGTTTTGTGGGATTTTCTTCTAAGCCGTCTCCTATTTATGGGGGATTGGGTTTAATTGTGAGTGGGGGTGTAGGTTGTGGTATTATTTTAAGTTATGGGGCGTCATTTTTAGGGTTGATGATGTTTTTAGTATATTTAGGAGGCATGTTGGTAGTGTTTGGATATACGACTGCAATGGCTACGGAAGAATACCCTGAGTCTTGGGGGTCGAATGCAGTGGTTCTGGGGACGTTGGTTGCGGGTTTGGTGATAGAGTTGGCTTTAGTAGGGTTATTTATAGGGGATGGGGTTGTTGGTTGGGGAGTTGAGTTTAAGGGTTTTGAGAGCATAGGTATGTTTGGAGGTGAGGAAAGTGGGTATGTTCGGGAGGACTCGATAGGAGTAGCTGCTTTGTATGGTAGTGGCGGATGGTTAATGCTGTTGGCAGGTTGAATGTTGTTTGTTAGTATTTTTGTTGTTATTGAGATTACTCGAGGGTTTAGATTAGGATGAAGATAGCTAGTATAATTGAGATTAGAAATGATAGAGAGTAGAGTTTGATTAATCCTTTTTGTGTTGAAATTAGGGATGATATGTTTATTTGAATTGAGGCAATTGTTTTTGGGATTGCTTTTTCGGTTCATGTCATGTCTAGGGTGGTGGTTGCAGTGTTGAGGCTGAATAATAAGCTGGTATAGGGAATGAGACGGTGTATGGTTGTGGGGAAGAATCCCAGGAGGTTGGAGAAGTAAAATGATTTGGAGCGGGGGTTTAGTTTTAGGTTAAGTGTTAGTTGGTTGAGTTCTATTGCTAGTAAAAAGCCTAGGATGGTAATTATTAGGGCTGCTATTTTTGTGTAGAGAGGCATAGTTATAGGGGGTACGGTGAAGGGGGGAATGTTGTTTGAGATAAGAAAGCCTGCGAAGATGCTCCCTAGGGCGAGGCGTTTAATTGAATTAATTAGGTAGGGGTTGTTTTCATTGATGGTAATTATGGGTGGGAAACGGGGCTGGTTGAGTAGGGCGAAGAAGATGATTCGAGTACTATAAACAGCTGTCATAGAGGTAGCAATGAGAGTTAATAATAGGGCTCAGGCGTTTGTATATGATGTGTTAACTGCTTCAATGATAAGGTCTTTTGAGTAGAATCCTGTTAAGAATGGTATGCCTGTTAATGCTAGGCTGCCAATTGTGAGTGCTGATGATGTAAAAGGTAGTGTTTTGAATAGGCCTCCTATTTTTCGAATGTCTTGTTCGTCATTGAGGCTGTGAATGATTGATCCGGAGCATATGAATAATATAGCCTTGAAGAAAGCGTGAGTGCAGATGTGAAGGAAAGCGAGGTGGGGTTGGTTGATTCCGATTGTTACTATTATTAGGCCTAGTTGGCTTGAGGTGGAGAATGCGATGATTTTTTTAATGTCATTTTGGGTTAGGGCACATAAGGCTGTGAATAGGGTTGTTAGGGCTCCTAGGCATAGAATTAAGGATTGGGCTAGTTTATTAGATTCTAAAATTGGATAGAATCGAATTAATAGAAAGACTCCTGCTACAACTATAGTGCTGGAGTGGAGTAGGGCTGATACAGGAGTTGGACCTTCTATTGCTGCTGGTAGCCATGGGTGGAGGCCAAATTGTGCTGATTTTCCTGCAGCTGCTAGGATTAGACCTATAAGTGGGAGGGCGAGGTTATTTTGTTCTAATATAAAAATCTGTTGAAGTTCTCATGAGTTCATATGTATGAAGAATCATGCTATAGATAGGACAAAGCCGATATCTCCGATTCGATTATACAGGATTGCTTGCAGAGCTGAGGTGTTTGCGTCTGTTCGTCCATACCATCAGCCGATTAATAGGAAGGATATGATCCCTACCCCTTCTCAGCCGATGAAAAGTTGGAATAAGTTGTTAGCTGTGACTAGGATTATTATAGTGATTAAGAATAGGAGTAGGTACTTGAAGAAGCGGTTGATATTAGGGTCTGAGTGTATATATCATAAGGAGAACTCTATGATGGATCATGTGACGAATAGTGCAACTGGGATGAATAATATTGAGAAGAAGTCTAGTTTCAAACTGATGGAGAGCTTGATTGTATTAATTGTTGTCCAGTGTCAGTTTGATAACATTATTTCTTGGTTTGTGTGTAGAAATATGATTATGGGTATTAGACTAATTATAAAGGCAAGTGAGACTGAGTTTTTTACGTAGGTGGGGAAGGTGGGGTGGAAGTAGAAATTGGTGAAGGATATTAGAATAGGTAGTGTGAGAATTAGTATAGTAAGGGCGGATAAGGTGGAGAGTAGGTTGATTGCTTTTATTTGGAGTTGCACCAATTTTTTGGTTCCTAAGACCAACGGATAACTACTATCCTTTAAAAGCTGAGGAAGCCATATTGTTATATATGGTGGCAGGAATTAGCAGTTCTTGCATACTTCCTCGGTAGATAAGAGGTTATTAGTCTCTATTACTAGATTCACAATCTAGTGTTTTGTTTAAACTATATCTGCAATATGTGATGCCGAGGATAATTTTAGGGTTGATTGATAGGAGGATTAATGGGAGGAGGTGAAGGAGGATGAGGGTGTGTTCACGTGTGAAGGATGGGGTTATATTGTTGATGTGGTATGTAAGTTTACCTCGTTGGGTTGTGGATAGTATATAGAGGGTGTAAAGGGCAGTAATTAGTATGTTAATTCCTGCTAGGATGATTGTAAGGTTGGATCAAGAGAATGATGAGATAATTACGAATAATTCTCCGATAAGATTGATGGAAGGGGGTAATGCTAGGTTAGCTAGGCTTGCTATAAGTCATCATGTGGCTATAAGGGGAAGAATTGTTTGTAGTCCTCGGGCTAGGATTATCGTTCGGCTGTGGATACGTTCATAATTAGTATTAGCTAGGCAGAATAGTACGGATGAGGTGAGGCCGTGGGCGATTATTAGGGCTGTAGCTCCTATGAAGCTTCATGGGGTTTGAATTAGGATTGCGACGATTACGAGTGCTATATGGCTAACGGATGAATATGCAATTAGGGATTTTAGGTCTGTTTGTCGTAAACAGATGGAGCTTGTTATAATTATTCCTCATAGGGATAATAGGAGGAAGGGGTATGCTATGTATTCTGTCACGGGGTTCAGGATCAGTGTTAGGCGTATTATGCCATATCCGCCTAGTTTTAGTAGGACTGCTGCTAGGACTATGGAGCCTGCGATGGGGGCTTCTACGTGGGCTTTGGGGAGTCATAGGTGTAGGCCGTATAAGGGTATTTTTACTAGAAATGCTATTATGCAGGCTAGTCATAGAAGAGAGTTTGATCAGGAGTCCGTAAGTGGGCGGGCTAGGATTTGTATGACTAGGAAGTTGAGGGTACCAGAGGTGTTGTGGATGTAGAGTAGGGCCACTAGGAGGGGGAGTGATCCGACTAGGGTGTAGAATAGGAAGTAGGTTCCTGCGTTTAGTCGTTCTGTTTGATTACCCCATCGGGTAATGATGATGAGTGTGGGGATGAGGGTGGCTTCAAATAAGATGTAGAACAGGATTAGTTCGGTGGCCGAGAATGTTATAACTAGGAAGATTTGTAATAGAACTAGTATTGAGATAAATAGTTTTTTTCGTGCAGGACTTTCTTTGGACAGGTGATTTTGGCTAGCAATTAGTATTAGGGGGAGTAGCCAAAATGTTAGGATTAAGAGGGGTGTGGATAGAGGGTCGGATGAGAATATTAGGGAGAAGTTTAGGTTGTGGACGTTAGGCTGATATATTAGTAGCAGTGCTACTAGACTAATCAGGAGACTGTGGGTTGTTGTGTTGATTCATAGTATTTTGCTATTGGACCATCAGGTCAGGGGAAGAAGTATGGTTGTGGGGATAATTAGTTTTAGCATTGTAGGAGATTTAGGTTATGGACATAGTCTATACCGTACGTATTGGAAACTATGACTAGTAGGGCTAGTCCGACAGCAGCCTCGCAGGCTGCGAAAACTAGTAGAATTACTGGGAACATGAAGGAGGTGGTAAAGTTTATATTAAGAGACACGATTGTGGCTAGTATAAATAAGGATAGTATTATGCCTTCTAGACATAGGAGTGATGATATGAGATGGGATCGGTAGACGAATATACCAAGTAGGGCTACTATGAAGGCTACTATGATGTTTAGAGTGGTGATAGACATGTTGATAATTATGGGTAATCCATAGTCTAATGAGTCGAAATCATTTATTTTTGTCTAAACTAATTATCATATTCAACTCACTCTAGGCCTTTTTGTATTCATTCGTATGCTAGGCCTATTGCTAGAATTGAGATGAGGAGTAGTGCGATGGTAAGTATCAGTGTTAAGTTGTTGGTTTGGGTGGCTCAGGGGAGGGGCAGGAGGAGTGCAATTTCTAAGTCGAAAAGTAGGAATGTGATAGCAACAAGGAAGAATTTTAGTGAGAAAGGCAATCGAGCTGATCCTATGGGGTCAAAGCCGCATTCATAGGGGCTTGCTTTTTCAGAGTACGTGTAGGTTTGTGGTAGTCAGAATGCGATAGTAACGAGAATTATAGGAACTAGTGTATTAATAAATAATGCTAGGATTAGGTTAATTACTTCATTCTGGGTTGTTACCAGAGCTGACTGATTGGAAGTCAGTTGTACTAATTATACTAAGGAAGTAAGATCCTCATCAGTAAATGGAGACATATAAGAATAATCAGACTACATCGACGAAGTGTCAGTATCATGCGGCGGCTTCGAATCCGAAGTGATGGTTAGATGTGAAGTGAAAGTTGAATTGTCGGAGCAGACAGACGGTTAAAAAGGTAGAGCCAATAATGACATGGAGTCCGTGGAATCCGGTTGCTATGAAGAATGTTGAGCCGTACACTCCATCTGAGATTGTAAATGATGTTTCGTAATATTCGGAGGCTTGGAGTAGGGTAAAGTAGGCTCCTAGGAGGATAGTGATTAGTAGGGCTTGCTGTATATTTTTTCGGTTCCCTTCTATGAGGCTATGGTGTGCTCAGGTAATGGACACACCTGAGGCTAGTAGTACAGAGGTGTTTAGGAGTGGAACTTCCAGTGGGTTTAATGGGGTAATACCTACGGGTGGTCAGCAACCGCCTAGTTCTGGAGTAGGGGCTAGGCTTGAATGGTAAAATGCTCAGAAAAAGCCCGCGAAAAAGAAGACTTCTGAAATAATGAATAGGATTATTCCATAGCGGAGGCCTTTTTGGACAATTGGGGTGTGGTGTCCTTGAAAGGTGCCTTCTCGTACGATGTCACGTCATCACTGATATATGGTGAGAGTATTGGTCATAAGGCCAATGGAGAGGAGGATGAAAGAGTGAAAGTGGAATCATATTACTAGGCCGGATGTCATTAGGAGGGCGGATAGAGCTCCTGTAAGTGGCCATGGGCTGGGATTTACTATATGGTAGGCATGGGTTTGGTGGGTCATTAAGTATTATCATGTAGGTAAAGGCTTACTAGGAGTGTGAATACATAGGCTTGGATTAATGCGACAGCAAATTCTAAGCCTGTTAGTAAGAGGAGAATAATGAATGTGATTGTTGCTGTTGCGGGGCTGATGGAGGTTAGGGCTAATGTGGCGCCACCGATTAGGTGTATTAGAAGATGGCCTGCAGTGATGTTAGCGGTAAGCCGTACGGCGAGGGCTATAGGTTGAATGAATAAGCTGATTGTTTCAATGATCACAAGTATAGGGATGAGTGGGAGTGGGGTTCCTTGAGGGAGGAAGTGTGCTAATGAAGCCTTGGTCTTGTAACGAAAGCCTGTAATAACTGCCCCGGCTCAGAGAGGGATTGCTATGCCTAGGTTTATGGATAGTTGTGTGGTTGGGGTGAAGGAGTGAGGGAGGAGGCCTAAGAGGTTAGTTGAGCCAATAAATATAATTAGAGAAATAAGTATTAGAGATCAAGTTCGACCTTTGGGGTTATGGATTAGTATCATTTGTTTTAAGATAAGTTGAACAAGCCATTGTTGAATTGCAACAAGTCGGTTGTTAATGAGGCGTGTAGGGGTAGGGAATAAAATGACTGGGAATATAATAATTAGGATTACGATAGGTAAGCCTATGATTGAGGGGGTAATGAAAGAGGAGAATAAATTTTCGTTCATTTGGACTCTCAGGGTGTAGTTTGTTTGGCTGATTTAAAGCCTGTAGGGGAGGGGTTTGCAGGGAAAATGTACTTGTGGAATTTAAGTTGGATTAGGGAGAATAGTGAGACTAGTATTGATAGGATAGTGATAAATCATGTGGAAGTATCTAGTTGTGGCATTTCATTATGGAGAGGTCGGGCTCTCAGTCTTTAACTTAAAAGGTTAATGCTTACTAGCTTCATAATGTCCTTATAGCATTGATGATGATCAGGCTTCAAAATGTTTTAGGGGTACAAGTTCAAGAACGATTGGTATAAAGCTGTGGTTTGATCCACAGATTTCTGAACATTGGCCATAGAACAGGCCAGGGCGGGTAGATATAAGTGTTGCTTGGTTCAGTCGCCCTGGGATAGCATCTGTTTTTAGGCCTAGTGATGGCACAGCTCATGAGTGTAGGACGTCTTCTGATGAAATAAGTATGCGTACGGGTAGTTCTATAGGTAGGACTACTCGGTTATCTACTTCAAGCAGTCGTAGTTCTCCTGGTTTTAGGTCAGATGTTGGGACCATGTAGGAATCAAAGTTTAGGTCTTCGTAATCAGTGTACTCGTAACTTCAATATCATTGGTGTCCCATTGTCTTGACTGTCAGAGATGGATTGTTGATTTCATCTATTATGTACAGGATACGTAGGGAGGGGAGGGCGATAAGAATTAGAATGATGGCTGGCAGAATTGTTCAGATTGTTTCTACTTCTTGAGCATCTATAGTACTAGTATGTGTGAGTTTAGTAGAGAGTATAAGTGCAATGATGTAGAGAACTAAGGTGCTAATTAAGAAGACGATTATAAGCGTATGGTCGTGAAAATGTATAAGTTCTTCTATGATTGGGGAAGAGGCATCTTGGAAGCCTATTTGGGATGGATACGCCATAGAGATATACGGGTGTTTGGCCCGTGATTTAATCTCGACAAGATTATGTAATGCTTTACTAATATCTCATTGAGAAAGTCATAGAGGTTATGTGGTTGGCTTGAAACCAATTAATGGGGGTTCGATTCCTTCCTTTCTTGTTCTAGGCTTTAACGTAGGCGGGCTCTTCAAATGTGTGGTATGGAGGAGGGCAGCCGTGAAGTCACTCTAGGTTAGTGATTGTTAGCTCAACGGTTGAGACTTCTCGTTTGGAGGCGAATGCCTCTCAGATCATGAAGATTATGATTATTACTGCTGTCAGTGAGATGAATGAGCCTATTGAGGACACTATGTTTCATGTGGTGTAGGCGTCGGGGTAATCAGAGTAACGTCGGGGTATACCGGATAGGCCTAGGAAATGTTGAGGGAAGAATGTAAGGTTTACTCCTACAAATATGACGGCGAAGTGAATTTTTGCTCATACAGGGTCGAGGGTGTAGCCTGAGAATAAAGGAAATCAATGTGCGAATCCGCCTATAATAGCGAACACAGCTCCTATGGATAGAACATAGTGGAAATGGGCTACTACATAATAGGTGTCATGTAGGACAATGTCTAGTGACGAGTTGGCTAGGACGATGCCTGTAAGTCCTCCGATTGTGAATAGGAAAATGAAGCCTAGGGCTCAGAGTATAGCAGGGGATCATTTGATGTTACCTCCATGTAGTGTAGCTAATCAGCTGAAGACTTTTACGCCTGTGGGAATGGCAATAATTATAGTAGCTGATGTAAAATATGCGCGAGTATCTACGTCTATTCCTACTGTAAACATATGGTGAGCTCAAACAATAAAGCCGAGGAAACCGATAGATATTATAGCCCAAACTATTCCTATGTAGCCGAAAGGTTCTTTTTTGCCTGAGTAGTAGGTGACGATATGAGAGATAACGCCGAAGCCTGGGAGAATTAGGATATAAACTTCAGGGTGGCCAAAAAATCAGAATAAGTGTTGGTACAGGATAGGGTCTCCGCCTCCTGCAGGGTCGAAAAAGGTCGTGTTTAGATTTCGATCAGTTAAGAGTATAGTGATACCTGCTGCTAGGACTGGAAGTGATAGTAGCAGAAGGACAGCTGTAATAAGGACGGATCAGACAAACAGAGGGGTTTGATATTGGGACATGGCTGGGGGTTTTATGTTAATGATTGTTGTAATGAAGTTAATAGCGCCGAGAATTGAAGAGACACCGGCTAGGTGAAGAGAGAAAATTGCTAAATCTACGGATGCTCCTGCGTGAGCTAGATTGCCGGCTAGAGGGGGGTATACAGTTCAACCGGTCCCTACTCCCGCTTCGACTATTGATGATGCTAGCAGAAGTAGAAATGAGGGGGGTAGGAGTCAGAAGCTTATGTTGTTTATTCGGGGGAAGGCTATGTCTGGGGCACCAATTATCAAGGGTACGAGTCAGTTACCAAACCCGCCGATTATGATAGGTATTACTATGAAGAAAATTATAACAAAAGCGTGAGCTGTGACGATTACATTATAAATTTGGTCGTCTCCTAGGAGGGCTCCAGGTTGACCAAGCTCGGCTCGGATGAGAAGGCTGAGTGCAGTGCCTACTATCCCAGCTCAAGCGCCAAATAGTAGATATAGGGTACCGATGTCTTTATGATTTGTGGAGAATAATCAACGGTTGATGAACATAAGTAAGGTAAGGTGGCCGAATAAGGCATTAGGCTGTAAATCTAACTATAGGGGTTTGAGTCCCCTTCTTACCAAGCCCTGAGGTGATGTGTCATGTTGAATTGCAAATTCAAAGGAGCAGCTTCAACCCTGCCGGGGCTTCTCCCGCCTTTTTCTTTTTTGCGGCGGGAGAAGTAGATTGAAGCCAGTTGATTAGGGTGTTTAGCTGTTAACTAAATTTTCGTGGGGTTGGATCCCACCAATCTAGGGGGACTTAGCTTAAGTAAAGTGTCTGGTTTGCATCCAGGAGATGTGAGGTAACTCTCGCAGTCCTTAGACAGAAGTTAAGTATGTACTACTTGCTTAGAGCTTTGAAGGCTCTTGGTCTGGTTTAACCTAAACTTCTAATATCAGGTGGTGAATAAGGGGAGGAGGGGGAGGGAGAGGGTTGATAGGATAATTAGAGGTGATAGGAGGTAGGCTTGGTTTTTGAATTCAAATTGTCATTTTATTTTCATGTTGTTTGTCGTAGGGAATATTGTTAGTGAAGTTGAATAGATTAGTCGTATGTAGAAGTAGAGGTTAAGGAGTGCTAGTATGGCTATTAGGGTAGGGAGAATAATACTATCATTTTTAGTGAGTTCATTGATGATAGCTCATTTAGGCATAAAGCCGGTGAGTGGGGGGAGGCCTCCTAGTGATATTAGAATGATGAGAATGGCTGCTGTTATTAGGGGTGTTTTATTTCATGTTTGGGCTAGTGAAAGTGCTGTTGTGCTAGAGTTGATGATGAGGAGTATAAATATGGGGATTGTTAGGATAATATAGATGATAAGGTTGAGAAGTATGATGTCTGGGTTGTAAGTTAGAATGATGGTTATTCAGCCTATGTGAGCGATCGATGAGTAGGCTAGGATTTTTCGGAGTTGAGTTTGGTTTAGGCCACCTCATCCTCCGACTATGATAGAGAGAATGCCTATGAGGGTTAGTAGTGTAGTGTTTAGGGAATAGTGGATTTGGTATATAATGGAAAGGGGGGCAATTTTTTGTCATGTTAGTAGTAGTAGAGCTGATTTAAGGTTTACCCCTTGGGTGACTTCTGGGACTCAGAAGTGGAATGGGGCAACTCCTAGTTTTATGGTTAGTGCGGTTACTATTAGTAAGGGTGGGAGTTGGTTGTTGGGGTTGAGGGCGGTTCAGTGGCCTGAGTATATCAGGTTTAGGATGATTGCTATTATTAGGATTATTGAGGCTGTGGCTTGGGTGAGGAAATATTTTGTTGCAGCTTCTGTGGATCGCGGGTTGTTTTTGTAGGTTAGTAGAGGGATGATGGAGAGTATATTTATTTCTAGGCCAATTCAGATTAGTAGTCAGTGGGAGCTGAATGTAGCGATGGCAGTGCCTGATATGAGTGTGAGGGTGATTATGGCTAGGACCAGGGGATTAATTAGTACGGGAAGGATATAAACCAACATTTTCGGGGTATGGGCCCGATAGCTTATTTAGCTGACCTTACTTAGAGTGTGGTGTAGTTGGTAGCACGGAGAATTTTGAGTTCTCAGGGATGGGTTCGAGGCCCAGGGCTCTAGAAACAAGGGGATTTTGACCCCTATTATTTACTCTATCAAAGTAATTCTTTTATCAGACATGTTTCTATGTATATGGGGGGATGCTTGCTAGGAATACGGGCATGGATACGTGTCATATGCATAGGGCTAGGGTTAGAGGTAGGAAATTTTTTCACAGGAGATGCATTAATTGGTCATATCGGAATCGTGGGTATGATGCTCGGATTCATAGGAATGCTATTGTTAGTAGAAGGGTTTTAATGGCAAAGTTAATTGTAAAGAGCTGGGGGTTTTGGGTATCATGGAATGCTCCTAGGAATAGGGTGACGGTTAGGGCATTTATTATAATGATGTTGGTGTATTCGGCTAGGAAAAATAAGGCAAATGGCCCTGCGGCGTACTCTACGTTGAAGCCTGATACTAATTCAGATTCTCCCTCGGTTAAGTCAAAAGGAGCTCGGTTTGTTTCTGCTAGGGTTGAAATGAATCATATCATGGCTAGAGGTCATGCTGGGATGAGAATTCATATATATTCTTGAGTGTCAATTAGGGTTGATAGGGTAAAGGATCCGTTTATGAGGAGGATTGATAGAAGGATGATGGCTAATGTGACTTCGTAGGAGATTGTTTGTGCGACGGCTCGTAGCGCTCCGATGAGTGCATATTTAGAATTTGAAGCTCATCCTGATCATAGGATGGAGTAGACTGCTAGACTTGAAGTTGCTAGGATGAATAGAATACCTATGTTTATGTTGATTAGGGGGTACGGCATAGGAATGGGGATTCATATTGTTAAGGCTAGAGTTAGGGCTAGTGTGGGGGCGATAATAAATAGAAAAGGGGAGGATGTTAGAGGGCGAAGGGGTTCTTTGACGAAGAGTTTTACTGCGTCAGCAAAAGGCTGAAGGAGGCCGTATGGGCCAACGACGTTAGGGCCTTTGCGGAGTTGTATGTAGCCTAGGATTTTTCGTTCAACTAGGGTGAGGAATGCTATGGCTAATAATACAGGGAGGATTAAGAGGATGATGTTGACTAGGAACATGTTGTTAAGAAGAGGAGTTGAACCTCTGAGTATAAAGTTTTAAGTTTTATGCATTTACCGGGCTCTGCCATCTTAACAAGCCCTGATCTCGGGCAGGGTGGGGTTAGTTTACTAGATTGAGATTGTTTCATCTATTGGGCTTAGAGCGCTGGGGTACAGTGGGCTCTACTTCTCTTGTCCTTTCGTACTGGGAGGAGTGGGTGAATAGATAGAAACCGACCTGGATTACTCCGGTCTGAACTCAGATCACGTAGGACTTTAATCGTTGAACAAACGAACCTTTAATAGCGGTTGCACCATTTGGGTGTCCTGATCCAACATCGAGGTCGTAAACCCTATTGTCGATAGGGACTCTAGAATAGGATTGCGCTGTTATCCCTAGGGTAACTTGTTCCATTGATCAATAAATTGGGTCAATTGATGGTTTAGTTGCTTAGACGGGTTAGTCGTGGCTGTATCCATTCGGAGGTTGATTTATGCTCCGAGGTCACCCCAACCAAAATTTCTGGCTTAGAGGCATAATTTGTTGGGCTCGTGTGGAGGAGTAGTTTAGTTTGTGTAAGCCAGTTAATTGAAGCTCCATAGGGTCTTCTCGTCTTATTGTTTTATCCCCGCCTCTTCACGGGGAGGTCAATTTCACTGATTTGGAGTGGGAGACAGCTAAGCCCTCGTGTTGCCATTCATACAAGTCCCTAATTAAGGAACAAATGATTATGCTACCTTTGCACGGTCAGGATACCGCGGCCGTTGAACTTGCGTCACTGGGCAGGCAGTGCCTCTAATACTTGTGATGCTAGAGGTGATGTTTTTGGTAAACAGGCGGGGCTTGGGTTTGCCGAGTTCCTTCCACTCCTTTTAATCTTTCCTTGAATGCACTCCTGTGTCGGGTCAACAGTAGAAATTACGTGAGTTTTAGGTGTGGGGTGTTTACGTATAGTTGTTAATTATCAGTGAGTATTCGATCTGATATAAGCTTGTGCTGAGGAGAAGGTGGGTTCTTGTTACTCATATTAGCAGTGTTTCTTCTATAAGTGTATAGATTGGTCCAGTATTGGTGTTTTGGGAGTTTGTAGCTATGTGTGGTATCTAGTTTTCGGGTTGATGTTGAGCTTTAACGCTTTCTTAATTGATGGCTGCTTTTAGGCCAACTATGGTAATGGGTAAAACTTACTCTCCAACTCAGGCTGTATCCTGGCTCTAAGGGGCTGTCCCCTCTTAGATTATATTTTATGCTTACATTTTGATTAGAGTTTCTGTTGGTAGGCATAAAGTTGAACTAAAATTCTTATTTGGACAACCAGCTATCACTAGGCTCGTTTGGCTTTTCACCTCTATCTGCAAGTCGTCCCACTATTTTGCCACATAGACGGGTTCGTTCTTGAGAGCTGCTCACAGATAGCTCGTCTAGTTTCGGGGTCTTTGACTAAAATTCTTTTTGCCAAATGGTTTCTAGCTAATTCATTATGCAAAAGGTACAAGGGTGAATCTTTGCTTTTTAGTGCTGTTAATTGATCTTTCATCTTTCCCTTACGGTACTGTTTCTATAGCTCCTAAGATATATTTCTATCTCCTATACTTTAAGTGTGGTGAATGTTTTGTTTTAATAGTGTGTTTAATTATATGTGTGGGTGGTTGGGCTAGAAGTGGCTCAAAGTGGTCACGGTGATGTGAAATCTTCTGAGTGTAAGTCAGATGCTTTGGTTAAGCTACGCTTTGGATTTTCCAAGCACACTTTCCAGTATACTTACCTTGTTACGACTTATCTCCTCTAGTACTTGTTGATATGTCATGTTTATTTAAGGGCATAGAGTTTTCAGGTAATTGAGGAGGGTGACGGGCGGTGTGTGCGTGCTTCATTGCCGAGTTCAATTAAGCTCTCTATTCTTAATTTACTGCTAAATCCGCCTTTGGCCTATGATTTTCACAAGGGCTTTCGTGTGTGTTCTTTAATAAGAAAATGTAGCCCATTGCTTCCCACCCTATGGGCTACACCTTGACCTAACGTTTTTACGGGGATTATTGTGCTTACTATTATACCTTTTTAGGGTTTGCTGAAGATGGCGGTATACAGGCTGAGTTGGCAAAGGGTGGTGAGGTGGAGCGGGGTTTATCGATTATAGAACAGGCTCCTCTAGGGGGTATAAAGCACCGCCAAGTCCTTTGAGTTTTAAGCTGTTGCTAGTAGTCCTCTGGCGAATAGTTTTGTTTATACAACTATTTAAGTTTGCGGCTAGGCATAGTGGGGTATCTAATCCCAGTTTGGGTCCTAGCTTTCGTGTATTCAAGGGTGATAAAGTCACTTTCGTTGAAGAGTTTAGTTTAGCTATAGCTTTCTACAGCCTAGGTAATATTTAACTTTATTATATTCATGGTCTTAAAACACTCTTTACGCCGGGGTTTGTTAATTTGGGTTATTCGTATGACCGCGGTGGCTGGCACGAAATTTACCAACTCTGGGGTAGTCTAACTTAGTCAAACTTTCGTTTATTGCTTAAGATTTATCACTGCTGTGTCCCTTGGGGGTGTGGTTGAGCAAGATATTTTGAGCTACTAGTGTGTGCTTAATATCCGCTCCTCTTAATCAATGTATGAGTTGGAGGGCATTTTCACCGGTTCGGGGATTCTTGCATGTGTAAGCTAACTACGAACTAACAAAAAGGCCAGGACCAAACCTGTTGTGTTTATGGAGTTTAGGAACTCATCTAGGCATTTTCAGTGCCTTGCTTTATGCTATAAGCTACATGAAC